CTTGCTTTCTCGATAGTCGTCTTGGTATTGGATCCGCTCTTCTGTGAACATGAATTCGATTCTATTCGTTTTCTTTATTCTTAAGAGAACCCCCCACCCGAACCCTTTTTAAGACCCCCAAGCCCTCTCGAATGAGTTCTACTATAGACACTTTCAACGTAGACCCGGGGACAAATCTGTCACTCACTGAGAAGTGAAAAGCTGTGACTAGATCGTCCTGAAGACGGATGCGACGGGAAGAAGTGGCATTTGGAAGTGTTGCTGACTTAACATTTAGGTTTCGGCATAAGAAAGCTTGCACTGTCTTTTCGCACTTAGGCGCACAGCGTGCCATTGGTAATGATTCTACTACGGTGCCACAAATTCGCAAGCTGATCCTAAGTAATCGTTGTTGTTCATTGGATTCCGGAGGAACTACTTCGTTAGGATTGGGGAATTGCTGCGATTCTTCCTGAATAGCCTGGATTCTCCCGTCGAGAGTCATTTGGAAAGTCTTTCCTAAACTCTTCCGACTGAATATGATAAAGCCTATAAAACAACGAGCTACTATCATTTCTTCATTATAGATTGAGATCTTCTTCGAACTTGATGCACAAATAGATAGAATAGCAGCAAATAGCATCTTTCTAGCCTGCATATTCGTGGAAAAAGATCTCATTTAGCCTTTCCTTTCTCTATCTTTTCCCTTTCCGCTTCTCCCTCTACAAATGAGGGAAGACTTGGATTTGAGTTGCCTTGGTCCAACCAAGAAAGGCATGGGAGTTTGAGGCGTCAGATATTTCTTCTCTTATTATTACGAGATTTCTAGAAAGATGGATTTGTGCAAGACGCTGTCTTTCGCGCCCTAGCAGCACATCTTCGATCGCTCGTTCACTCTTCCTTCGATCTCTGAGAATCTTGGGATTCTTTCGTTTCGATTTGTCCTCGGCTTCTGCGTCTACGATTGACTGACCGACCAGATACTCGCTAACAAACGGGGGCACCTCCCTAGTTCCTTGAGTTAAGTACGCACTGGCCAGACGGAAGCTGGCGAGAAAAGACAAATCACCAGGGTGCAAGACCGAACCTGAAATTGAAAGATCGGCCGAGCAGGAAGACTACGGACGGAAGTGAATATAGAGAGAGCACGCTTACGGGACCTCTACAAATTAGGTGGGCCCTCCTCATGAATTAACCGACGTCCTGTAACTGCCTGCTCTACCTACGGAATTTCCAAATCACTCACGATTAGCCGCCTTATAGCGATACTGAATCCTGCCGAGGCGGAATACAGGTCCATTCCTTCTACGATAGGAAGATATTACCATAGCAATAATAGCCCTTTGCTGCCGAGTTAGGTTGGGTTCAATCCCTCTTTGGTGAAGCGTCGCCCTGACAGCTCCGACCATTATCTACTCCTTATCTCCTGATTGGACTCTTCTTCATATATTCTAATATAGAGGCACTGAAAGTGTACTATATTAAGATTCATTTCATCTTCTTCATCGCTGGTCTTCCACTCTAGAATGAAAGAATGACCTATTGATTTTCATTTTGTACGAGAACAAGTGCAGTGAAGTTCACTTGAAGTGCCAAAGCCGTCCTACCTATGTTCTTCCGAATATGTTCGTAGCTCTCCCCACGTAAGTAAGGGCATCACGGCCCCAATCTCTCATAACATTATTTGAGAGTTTGCCTCCTTCATCTGCAGAAGGAAGCTAGGATCTTTTTAGGTCTACCTTAGAGATAGAGTATTCTCAGTCTCTCCTTTGGAACCTCCGCTGCGAGTGAAACAGGGAATCATTCATCCTCTGTGATCAAGAGGTCATCCATCTGCGATTCCTATTTCCAGATACTATTTCATATAGGTCAATCGGACGAGAACGCACTCGAATAGGTGAGAAGACCTCGGAGGCCCGAAAGTGGCATTTTGGTATACTGACGTTGGTCTTGTAGAGCACCCAAAGGCTCTGAAAGACCTGGATATGGCCCGAACAAAGAAAGCAAGTGGGCTAGCGCTCGAAATTGACTAGTTCAAATGACTAATCCAAGCAAAGTCCAATGTTGGTCTTTGACCTCTCCCTTGTGGTGGACCGGTAGACTCTTCTATAGGGAATGATTGAATCAAATAAAAAGAATATGGTATTCATCCAGTAGCAGTAGCAGGGAGCTTAAGGATATCCTTCTTTAGCTTTAGCTTGAGTTTGGACCTCCTTCTTTGCTTCTTTTGGAGCTCCTTCTTTAGCTTTAGGTAGGGCTTCTCCCCTTTACGCAGAGCTTTTGGCGGGTTGGTTTTCTGCTTTCCAGTGTTAGCTTCCCCACTGCTGCGAGCTACCTTTCTAGCTTAGAAAAAGAGGTTATACAGCTTTCCCACGTTGGATAGGAAAGACACGCTTTTTCTTGAAAGAAATCAAAGGCTCTGAAAGACGAAGTAGTTAGCCGAGAAGAAAGGAAGTGCTAGTATGAGGCTCTGCAAGACTTCACTTTTATGCTTCTCTACGGTTGCTAGTAGTATGATGCTTCTTGGCTGGTGTTCTAGAGTTCAATTTAGCCTGTGAAGGACTACGCCTATCCCTTCACGCAAGGAGGGTGCCTTAGTCTCAGACCTTAGCCCGATATCGGTCTCAGATGAGACCTCACTCGTGTAGTCTAAGGCACCAGAATCCAAGCAAGATAGAGAGAGAGGCAGCAAAAGCAAAGCCCTTTAAGGCCGTCAAGACTAGACTAGTGAAACCTTACCTATTAATCCGTGTCAAGAAAGAACTAAACGGAAGCACTTCTTTGTCTTTTATTCCCCTTCTCTGTCAATTAGGGAAAGCTCAGAACCCTATTTCCAGATAAAAGGCTCTGCAAGACCTTGAAATAGTCGTTTATGAAAGGAGCTCTCAAAGGCCATTCTTCAAATCCATATCTTGGGTGTTATCAACTAATCCATCGGTCTTTTATCGGTCATACATTCGCAGGTTAGGAATAGGAAAGGCTGAGTAGGTTGTAGCATATCGGCCTTTCAGTCGAGTTACTTCATACCTCTGATAGGAGCGTCAGCGAAAGACAAAGCTTACCGTAAGTGGTCTTGGAATGCTGGGGGAACCGGCATAAGGAACCCCACCCTTTCTTTGAACCTTGTCGATGATCGAACTTAAAGATATGAACTGAGTGCCATTTGATGAGTAACTGAGAACAAAGGAGAGGGATATGGAAAGAATGAAGTAATGAAAGAGGAAGTCATTGCTAGTAGTAACGACTTGTCACGATCCATTGGTTCATATAGAATCCATGTCCTAGGTGTATCAAAAAACATTCTTTTCGCTAAGCGTATATAATAAAATAGAGTGAAAGGGTCCACCCCGAAAGCAAGGGGATACTAACTCAAAGCTTAGTCCTCTCCGAACCGCAGGAGATAGTTGCCCATCATACGGCTCACCAACTTCACTTGCCTCTATGGGAGGCGCGCTCCGGGCAGGTTCGGATCACTTACAATACATGGCTCTACGAAGGTGGGTTAGGACAGTTTTCACTCTCCAGGGAGATCCTCTATTTCTTCGATGAGAAATGCGAGTCTGTTTTGTCCACTTTATCCATCCCCCTCTATCAAAATGATCACAAAGGTTTTGAAAATCCCGTGTTTGATCTCTTCCATCTCTGCCTCGCTCGTTGTCACCTATGTTGGTCTTTCAGAGCCTGTAGAGAATGAAGAGGGGCCAAGGATCTTCCTCTCAACAGTGCTTTTCGTACCAGTGGGTAGCCTCCCTGAATAAGTAAGGCCCCGTTAGCCTGGGCGAAGATGGGGATAAAGAGTCAGGATTGAATGAAGCCCCCTTAGCTCTGCCAGGCACTGGACAGGGGTTAGCTTTGTAAATGTGTAGAGCCAAGTGTAGTGTGGTGTAGTAGTAGGCACTTCTAGGCCCCTTCCCGGCTACTGGATGACTCCAGTGCTTCGGGCACTACGGACCCTCTGCCATCCATTGCAGCGGAGCCCTTTCATGAGCAGGGGGGCTAAGCACAGTTCTTTGAATCAAACGTTGAATGAAATCGATGATTTTTTAGATATCCAAATCTAAATCGGATAGGATAGATGGATGGATATATATTTAGATTCATATATATTACTAATTACAATGGATTTCTGTTGTAGCGTAGCAAGAAGCCCCAAATCCTTGATTTGGCGAGGAAAGACTGCACTGCTTTGGGCCCAGGAAGCGAAGGGAATGAGCTCGGCTGCTTCTCCTCCACACTTCTTTGTCTCCGTGCCCGTTCCGCATGCGCTTCGCGCGCAATTGGCGCTTTGCTCTCCTCTTATTCTTCATTGGACGGTTCGGATGGACTTCGCCGTTCTTTCCCAACTCAAATAGAAATAGAAAAGGTAGGCTCGTCGAGACCTCGAGATGTCGATTCGTTTTCCGCCCCCAATGAGATGGGGAATTTCTAACCCCCTATTTAGACTGTCGGGCCCTTCATCTTTCTGAATCGAGACCCGGCCCGGCTCGCGTCGTTCAAACAACCGGCGGGGAGCACCTCAGTATACGATCGCGCGCAGTAACTGGGAGTCCTATTACACTTAAGGCCAACTTCAATTCACCAAACCAAGGTTCATCTCGTGTACTGATTGTGGACTCGTACAAGGATATTGAGTAGACGGTTGGTGTATCAGACTCGACCCTATCTTTCGTAGCATGCATTCCCATCCGTGTCGCAACTGATTCGGTAAGCTACGTGTCCGGTGCACGGAGAACAGCCTTCGGTCCCCCAAACTGACTTACTCGCGGCAACCTTCCGGCCGCCCAACGACCTATAACGCTACTCACTACTCCCACTAGGGCTAGGAAGGTTGCCCCACAACCCAAAGCGGCGAAAAACAAATAGAATTTGCTATAAAAGCCGGCTAACGGGGGTATTCCTACGTATGAGAACATAGTAATGGAGAAGGTAATAGCCAAAATAGGATTCGTTTTGGCTAGAGCGCCCAAATCCGCTATATATTTGACACGGGTTTGCCGTAATGCTGAAACTATGGCGAATGCATCTATCGTCATTGATGCATAAATAAAGATACCAATTAGTAGTGATTGAATTCCTTCTATGGTTCCACATGAGAAACCAGTACGAATATAACCTACATGTCCAATTGAACTATGAGCTAGAAGTCTTTTGACTTTCGTTTGGGCCATGGCGGCCAGTGCTCCTAAGATCATAGAAGCAATGCTGCAGAACAAGAAGATTTTTTGCAATGTAGCTCCATAAGAACCATAAATAGAAAGACGTGAAATATTAGCAGAAATAGAGATTTTAGGCGCAATAGAAAGGAATGCTGTCACCGGGGTGGGTGAACCCTCATAGATATCAGGTGCCCACATATATAGAGTCAAAATAGATATTGAGTCCGAAGGGGAGGGGGGTTCGGGGCTCGAGAGATGGAATAGATAGGGCCCCACAAGTTGTGAATTCGCCGCTGGGGAATTAACACGAAAGGGAACGAGGAATTCTCAACGAAAAAAGTGCTCTCTGAACCGAACGTGAAAGTCGTTTTCCATCAGACGGCTGTTCCCGTCACTCTACTATCGACTTGGATTATATATCCAAAAGGGTCCGCTCTCGGCCATTCCACACGCTGCCTAGCAGAGGCGTGGTTATCTGAAGTGGATTCTCTCTTTTCTTTTTTAGTAGATGCCGAACCTGCTGTGCCCCATTGACTAAGAAGGGGGCGGGCGCAGCAGCTACATGGACCCCTTCCTTTCTGTTGTTGCCAGCGCTTTCCCGGGCCGAGCCGGAATCTTGTATTGTAAAGGGCAGGCAAAGCCCGAAGGCTGCTATCCCAATAGGCCAAGGGATGACAAAAAGAGGGCGCTTCCCTGTGTTGCACTGAAAAAAAGGACCTAAGAGTTGAGCGTCTTCTCTGAGTCTCTTAGGTTTCTTCCTCCCGCGCCCGGCCCGCTTTATAGGGGAAGATTAGCAAAGCGGGAAAAGACAGAGGGAGGGGGAGCAGCATCTTCTTCTCTTCGCGAGAACTTCCGGATCGGAGAAGCATTCGGAACGGGCTCCGCGTTCATTTCGTTGGCAGAAAGGATCCAATCCATAAACACGGAAACGAAACACAGTTCGTTCCCTTTCGTCAAGTAGGCATACGAACCACTTTGCCTTAGACTCTATTGGAAGAAAGCAAAGAAGGAGGCGGAATGGAGAAAGGAAAGGGACAAGGGCGGTCTTGCTTGGCGCGAAGGCTGCTGGTTCGGGGGTAGAGTACAGTACTAAAGGTCCTCGGACTTCCAGGCGGTTTGTCTTTTGGGCAGCTGTTCACCGTTGGATCTCGCCAATACAGCCCTCTATCTCTATAGTTTTCGTTACCGAGATATCTTTTTTTTTTTCATTGTATTGTTCCCAGGGATTTTTTGGGTAATCTGCTCCCATGCTGCAAACAGTCAAATCTGAACCTTGTCGCTCTTCTTCCTTGCGAGCAGGAAGCACACCAGCAGCGTGCGTTGCGTGATTCTAATGTGTTTTTTGCACTTGACTGGGTGGACAGTTGACCGGAAGAGAACTTCGATTCGCCCGGCCAGCAGGCGGGCGGCGTGCTTATCTTGTGTGACAAGACTAAAGAGCGAGTGGCTCTTCTAGGCGGGCAGCTGTGTGACAAGACTAAATAGAAAGCGGCGCTTTCGTCTAACATGCTATGGTCTCAACGCCCTTACGAGGTAGTGATGAGTTTCACGCGCTCTAAGCCCGGCCCTAAGCGGCTAGGAAGATTGGCCGCCATCTGAGCGGTACCACCCACCCTACCCTACCACCTATAGGCGGCCGTCCGTCCTAAAGCCGCCCGAAAAGGAACTGCAGTGATCTTGAATAGGAATCCTACAGCGATAAAGAGAATCCCCATAAAAAGACCACTAGATCGAGCACCAGTGATTTCGTATCCGGTCAAAATCTTGGCTAATTGATCGAAGTGGGTAGCTCCAGTAGACCCATAGATCATGGAACAAATAGGGTGGGTAGGCCCAAGCACCACACTACACGTATAGACGCGAACCCCCCTCGTTACCGTACGTGCGATTCTCACCGCATACGGCTCGCACAAAGACTCCTAAATCCATCCCGAGCCTTTTCTTCCACCTATTAACTCTCCAATCCTCGATCAAACTTGCGTTCCCCAGGCGCTATGAAATGGGGGGTCTTTCCTTCGCCTATCGTATGTATCGGCTTGGCTTCGTCCCGAACCAAGGAGGCATTCTGGCGGACGCATGCGTGTAGGAAGGCCGACGACTACATAAGCTAAAAGACTACGACTACAAGACAAGCCGGAAGCGGCTGGCTTCTATTCTCGTTGGGAGATGGATGGGGAATCTATATATCGTAGTAGTTCGCCAACCTCTCTAACTAACATACGAGACAATTTCACTTCACGGCACGGCAAAAAAAAAGACAGAGCTTCACTCGGTTGGCCTTCCTACGCTGACGAATGCCTCTTTTCTCTTCTCTGAAGTCTACAACAAAGAAGTGGGAGAGGCAGGATTCGAACCTACGTAGAAAAACTTCAACAGATTTACAGTCTGTCGCTTTTGACCACTCGGCCACTCTCCCCTTCCCCGGCCGAGGCCCCCCTCAATGGGTTATAATTCGTTGAAGGGGGGCGGCGCTCTGAATGAATCAATCAAAAAGCTTATTGATTTCATTGAAGGGAACTCCAACTATTAGCTTAGCTAGCGTTCCGGGAGAATCTAGTCATTTAGTAAGTTCATAACAATTTCTGTAAAGCAAGGGCGTTTCGCTTCTACGAGAGCTTCCCCCTCATGTAGTCGTCGGCCTTCCCTAGCCCCCCTTCGTCGCTTGTGGGTCGCGCCTCACCGCAGGCACTGAATGAAATGAGTGGAGATCTTCCTTCCCCCTTGCGCTTACTTAAAGAATGCCAAGAAAAGAAATGGGACGTTTTGGGCATCATCGAAAAAAGAAAGTCAAAGCTCTATCTTACTATAAGATATTTCAATCGTCTGAGTGCTTTTCACCCCTAAATGTGTTAGCTGCTTCCAGAGTGAGGCTCTGAAAGACTTCCTGCTTGTTCGATCAAGAAAGTCGTGAAAAAGTGGCAGCTTTCCCGCCAAGAAAGAGATGATGGATTTCCAGATGTGAACTCCCTTACTGATTTGACTCCAAGAGATGAATAACTGATTTGACTCCAAGAGATGAATAACTGATTTGACTCCAAGAGATGAATAATAGTAGAACTTGAAAGAGCTAAAGCTCTCCTTCATTCTCGGCTTCTGAAACTACTCTTTCTGCTAGGCCCCTGACTTTCAGTCTTGTCAGAGCCTCGGGGATTTGAAGATGGCTATTTACGGGACTCTCGCGCTTCGGTACCCCAATTGCACTTCTCTTATGAGATTTCTGGTTAGAAGGTCACTGAAAAGCCAAGCAACCTTCCGGACTATCAATATGGAAGAACTCCGTTCACTGTCTCGTTGACAACTACGCTTACTCGCGATCTTCTCAATGATAGAACCGAGTTGATGATTGAATCCATGTTGACTAAGTCTTTCAGAGCCTCATATTCTCAATCTGACTGAGTCTAAATCCACTTTGATGTAGCAAAAGCTCGAGACTTGGTACCTCGACGATGATACAAATCGAAAGCTGCGAACTCTCTTTCCTACGTCTTGTTGATCTCGCCCGAATAGGCCCACCGAAATAGTTACGGGAGTTGATCTCTTATTTAAACCCTGAAAGGGAAATTCATGAGTGAAGGCTCCCAGGAGTCGCGCTTACCATAGCAAAAAAGAAGGACTCTTTCCACACCTGGAAATCGCATGTTGTGCTCCAGCTTGCAGGCCAAGGAGTAACCTGCGGTTATGAAGGCGGGACTGCCGCGGACGACGTCCTTATTTTCTGTCGTGCATCTGTCATGAATTGTAGACACCTCTTCACAATCTTGTATGAATATGCTTCCCTATCTGGGCAACACTAGAATCCTGCTAAGTCAAAGGTGTCTTTTGGGCTTCACGTACGCCAGAGTGTTAGGCGGGCTATTCGTCGTATTCTGGTCAGAAGGCCATCTCCCTTTTGTGTACTTGGGTCTTCCTTTATTTCGGGGCGTTCCCCGGAAAATCTTTCTGCAGCCGCTGGCGGATAAAATCCTTTCAAAGTGTTCTCGTTGGAAAGGCACCACCTTATCGATGGCAGGTCGCATTTGCCTCGTTGAGTCTGTCATTCTTAGCTCCTTAACACACTCCATGATGATTTATCGATGGCCTAGTTCTCTTCTTACAAGGATTGACCTGGCCATCCGGAATTTCATTTGGTCTGGTGACATGAATAGTCGGGGCTCCATCACAGTCGCTTGGCAGCGGGTCTGTGCACCGAAGGCGGAAGGCGGGTTGGGGGTTCGTTCGATCTTGACGACGTTTTTATTCCTGTTTCAGTTTGCATGGGATCTGATTTCAAATCATGCGCCGATTTTGGATTTCCTGCGCAAGCGTTTTTTTGATAGATGGCTTCTGCCGAAGACGCAGTCTCTTTCTTCCTCTATTTGGGTTGGTCTTCGTCAGCATGTTGACACCCTTATACAGGACTCCCGCTGGTTGATTGCTGAGCGGTCTTCGGTATGATTTTGGTGGGATAACTGGCTTGGTTATTCTTTGGCTGATCGCCTGAATATTCCATCTCACCTTCGTGGCATCTTTTCGCAGACAATTTCGGACTATTACGTGGATGGCACTTGTTTCTGGTGACTTTCTTATTTCGTGTACAGATATTGTGCAGGATATTGTTAGTCTTCCGATTGCCCCGGGGTACAAGATTTTATAGAAAGTATTCAACATGAAACAAAATCTAATTACTTTATAACTCATCATTAAATAATAATATCTTAGCATGGATAGAGAATACCTACAAAGAACAGGGGATGGTACGGTGCGCAGCCCACTCGGCTGGAAAGAGCTTGGGAACTTTGATTCCAAGGGTGCTTGGAGCCATTATTCAATTCATTGTCTAGTCTCGGTGGTTACTGGTCTTTCAGAGCCAGCCTCACTCTCTGGTTCAAAGCATGCTAAGCCCACCCCTTTAGCTTATCAATATTAGAATTTCTATCCCCTGCCATCATCGTCCAAAGCGAGTGGATGTGGATCAAAGGGGCCGGAGCACCAAGTAAAAGCTGACCCGCGGCTCGGCCCTTCGCTGAGGTGGATTAGATCGTTTTGAATTAGCCCCGTTTTGCCCAGTTTTGATTAGGTTGTTAAGTTAAGGGTTGGAAGCATCCTTGTCCCCAAGAATGAGGAAGAGTTGCTCAGGAGTTGATTAACCAAGTGGAGTAGAGAATCAAGTCGTTGTCAGTCCTCAACTGGAAATCTCGATGATACTGCAAGGTTTTAAGCAGGAAAACCCACTTTAGAACCTGTTCGCCGGGTATAGCCTTTGAAGCAAGGGTCCGAAGGACATCTGAGAACATTTTGTATTTGAAAGTCTAGGTATGACGATAGACTTTACGCAGTTGAGAATCATCTTTCTTTCAAAGTATGGATTTTGAGTCGCTTCCAAAGCCCCTTTGGTTGGGGTGAAAAAGAATGGAAGCTCAAGCTAGAAATAAGCAAAGGCAATAGCTGTTTCCCGCGCCGTATAGAAAGACGTCTGATCACTGAATCAATACAAGATTCTCGTCCTCCCTTTGAGAAGAGGAGGTTGACTAGTTCAATGGATCTGACCTGAACAAAGGCTCTGAAAGACATCACTGCGCCCTGCTGCCTTTCTTCAAATGTCTAATCCATATCATAGTAAGGAAATCCCAGAACGAACTCCTTAAATGAAAGGTTACTGCTTTCGAAATACATAATGGAAAGAAAAGGCATATCCTATCAAGTCAGATCCCGTGCTACGGCTAGCGCGTCTCCCCTTATCCTTGCTCGGCGTTTGGGATTTAGGGGTCTTCCTTTCATCCTCCAGCTTAGCAATTCAAATTGAATTGGATTTGAGCAAGACTGGATCCTGTGAGCTACGTCACAATGACCTTCCATGCAGGGATTCCATGAAAGAGGGTCGCCTACCAAGCCAAGCCGGGGTAGGGCATCACACGAATCTGCTGCTGAACGGGAATGACAAGCAAGAATTTGAAATCAGCCTCTTTCTACTTCATAGTACTAAATTCTCCTTTTGTGTGATGGGTGAGCCGTCTGCCCTTTTCTTCGTACGCAAGTAAGCAACTGGCCTTATCTTGTATCGAGCTACATGCCCTTCTCATCAGATGATGTTGTAAGCTACGGGCCATCAAATCTCCGACGAAGCTTAAAGCAGGCATCAAGAGCTAAGAAGGGGGCCAACAAGCCCCTTTCCTTTGAAGGAAATGCCTGAGTTCTCCCAGCTCGAAAGGCAGCTCATGACCCGGCCTCTTTCGGTTCCAGAGATATAGAGTGAAGTGACTTTAGGGTTTAAAGCTAAGGCAGATCCTGATCGGAGGGGAGAGAACTCACTGGGTTTGATCTCTTTCGCCTAGCAACCATTCTTTCAGAACCTTCTGACTCCCTTCCTCGGGCCGTGGAATGCCCCTCCGACAACAGGCGAGAGAGCTGCGGACTCGATCTACTCTATCGCCACTGCCGGATTCAAGGAGAATGGACTAAGAGTCGTCTTTCCCTGGTCTTTCAGAGCCTTATTCAATGTTGAAGGTTCCGTCTCTGTTTTCTCTTTTGCTGGGAACTCTTCGTAGTAAGCCCGGGATTCTAGAATCCAATCTCGCACACAAGCCCGTGGTCGCAGGCCACATTTAGCGGTGGAGGAAGGTTGAACTTTGACACGAGAAATTGCGTATGCCTATAGAAGCATATTGTTTCGATTGGATAGGTGCTCTTTGTCCTCGACCTATCAACCACTGCACTGGCCTTAGCCTTGCGCTTGTTTGCGTCCACCACTTAAGACAGAATAAATCAATCGAATATATGATCGCACATGAGGATTGGATCGGTAGTTCGCGCTTGGTGGTCGATAGGCATGCCATTTGAACGCTTTTTCATAAACAGCGACGGACACGATAGCTTGAAACACAGGGTTGTTTTCAATGAGCTCCAGTTCTGGTTCGTTCTCCATCTCATACTTCTTTTTGTCTTTTGAATAGATATTCCTATTTTCACGAGGCGCTCTTTGAGCCTTCACCACCCTAGCCTTATGCTAGGGACTGCACACTACAGAGATTGATTCTCCTGCCTATGGGTTGGCAGAACGACCTGTGGATCAGATCGATTTGAGAGATAGAATTTCTCCTAGTAGTGCCTTGCTTGGGGCGAAGCACGGATCGGATCATCTTGAGTTTTGGTTCAAGATCAAGTCTTTCATATCATCTTTGGAAAGCCAATCGCCTACGTTCGTATCCTGCTGATCCAACTCTTTAATTCAAACCTAAGATCATGAATCTCCTGTGCTCATTCGAATGAGACCTAGGCTCGTTGAGACCTCTTATTCTATGGATTGGTGAGCAAACCGCCTTGAGTTGTGAACTGTGATGACCAAAATCAAAGGGCTTATAGTCCAAGTCTTGGAATTAGACTGTCAGTTTCAAGTGCTACCAACTCCTGCCATGCCTCTCTAAGACCACTACGATGTTTTTTGTTCAATAAACCAAAACTACGGATTCACAGTTTGCACAGTTTACGATGTTAACGATTCATCCCACCCCAAGTCTCAAGCTAAAGCAGCTGATATTCGATCTATGCCAAAACACGGGGTTTCATCGACTTCCAATATGGGGCAAGATCGGAAGAGAACTTCTTTAGGCCATGTGAGACCAGTCGCTTATTCGGGATATGCTCTGTCACCACTAGCCCTTGCATTCCCTTAATAAGCCGTCTACGGCAATCTCTCTGTAGCAAGAAGCCCTGTGAAAGCCATCTCATAGGTGATGACGTCCTGGGAAAAACGAGAGAACAGCCTTTCCCGTAGCTTTTTTGAAAGTCAAATTGAACTCCACTTTCAAAAACTATAGTAAGGTAGCGAAGTTCAGAGCAGCAGGCGAAAGGCCGGCGACCATCGGTAGTGTAGGGTTTCAAGAGAGAATTCTAGATAGAGAATTGTCCATCAAATCACACCGTGAGCCGAGAGGTTATTCTCTATCTGCTATTAATACGTATACCTTATCTTCCTATTTTGGAAGATTGTCGATTCCATCACTAAAGGAGTAGCAAAGAAGTAGCATCGATTTGATTCTTGCAGTTTCGAGTAGTATTGACCTTAATGATCACAGAAACCTATCTGACGAGATTTCGTAAGCAACTAGAAATATCGTCAAAGAGAGAAGTCAAGAAGGACTCTTAGAAGATTGAAAGAAGGAAGTGCCCTACAAAGCAGGAAAGGAAGGAAGCTTAGTGGGCGAAAGTGAACCTAGAAGACAAAGAAATGGATAGAGATGCTCCGGCAGATCAAAGAAGAGGTCAAGGTAAAGAAGGTTGCCGGCATGCCCAAAGGGATGGGCTTTCTATAAAGAGAAAGTAGTCTCTGAAGAGAGAAGAAGAAATCCAAAGCAGCGGACCTCTTGCTCAAAGAACGAAGGTTGGGGGGGTCTCGTGCAACTATGAGGACTTGGTGGAGTCTCACAAGCAGAAAGTACTACGCTCATTCTCAGATCGAGAAGACAGCTTTTAAGGCTAAGGCAGAGAAGCTGGAGTTTGACTTTCTTATACTGCCGGGGTCAGTTTCACCACTCATTCTAGTAGTCAAGTTAGAAGTTCATTGAGGCTAACGGCCTAGAATCCACAACTATTTCATTAAGGTCGGGAGATCCACTAGTCCCTATTTCCATTCCTTTCATGCTAGGCGCGGAATAAAAAAAGAGAGAGAATGCAAAAGCTAAAGAAGTTCCTAACTAAGAAAAGAAAGTAGCAGACTGATCACTATACCAAAGGAGATGCCAAAGCTTTATTAGAGAAAGCTGATTCTTGTAAACATTACCAAAGACCAAAGCAGCTACCTTGACTTCAGGCATAAAATCGAGCCAATTCTTTTCAAGTTCTCTTTTTGTTCTTTTCCTTTTTTCCATAGTAAACGAGGGTGAAAGTTTAGGGCGCGAAGCCCTAGTCCACTACTAGAGGGAAAGCTCAACCTTGCTAGTCTACAGGGTGACTGGGCTTTTTGCTTTCATAGGCGTACCTAGTTGCGGGTATCGGGTGCCGGGTTGGTTACATCTTTTTTAGCGAAAGCCCCCCGGTCATCACCTTACCTCTCTACTCCCGCAGCCTAGCTCTCTTTCATGTGACCCCCAGCGAAGGAGCAAAGTCTTCCCACGTAAGGGAAAGAAGGAGGCGAAGTGAGCATCTCCGAATCACTCTTTGTCAACTCCAACTGGAAAAGATCTATTTCAATGTCCGTCTATAGGCTCAAATGGACTTGCAACCAAAAATCAGGGGAAAACTTGATTGAAGAGGGTTGGCTTGGCGAAGGATCTTTTTCTTTGTCTCAAGTCCACCAGCTCCGCAGCGCTGAGTTCATCTTTCGTTTTATCCTACCTCTATATCAGTCAGTCCCTGGCCCTTCTGATCGGTCGAAAGTAGTTCAGTGGAGCCTAGTCTCAAGTCTCCGCATAGCGGGTCTAACAATAGACCATCAATTAGATTAAGAAAGCAGATCGAAACGAAATAGAAGGTTGTAGCATGTCCCCTTAGAGTGAGGAGAGTCGTATTCACTTTCTTCAAACACCTTCCGCAGCCGCAGCTGGTTAGGTTACCGGTTGTCTACCCCCGACAGAAATGCTCCTGCCTTTTCCGGCTTTACTGCGTCTTTCACAACAAAGACAAAGGAAGCCTACCTACAGCCCAGATATCCCAGTGCCAAGGAAGGTCTCATATCCCACCGCTCTTCGATAAAGGGAGAAAGAGTACCCTCCAGAATCAGGCTCTTCAAGACGATTGATGGAGCACTTGAATTTGCGTATCGTATATTAAGGCAGAAAGAGCTGATTTTCAGCTATTGGATAGAGACAGGAATGGTTTCGGGGAAAGAGATTGGATTCAAGGTCAGGCAGAGAAAGGCCACGCTAGAAAGAAGGGCTTCTCCAAGCAGGAGTGAAAGTCCGTACTCTTCCTCTCTTTTCGGGGATACCAGTCCATTTCTATCGTTTGAAATCCACATACCAGATAAAAGAAGAAAGAAAAGACACGGCATACAAACCTAATCTCATCTGATGGTCGGCGAAACTTGGTTGAAACTCGGCATTCAATTCACTCAGAAGTCATTCGGAAGACTGAGTCTAACGACTATGAAAGATGTAGCCTTTCTAAGATAAAGAGCTTTTAGTGCAAGCAGCTATTCCTTTCAATTGAAAGGGGCTCGGCCTTCTTTGGCGATAGCCATTACCAAGGTTGAACTGAAGAATGGATTCCCTATTAACAAGGGATTGAAGGGCCTATATTCAAATTCAATTAAATAAAGGCTACCTTATATATTCATAGGTGGTGGCCCATGAGAGAGGGAAAAGCAGCTTCGTTTTCTCTCGAAACAATCTCATATGTAGGACAGGCGCGAAGCGTGGTAGTTTTGGTCTTTTGAATCTTATTTGTCTGAACCTCGGCTAATAGAAAATGGACTTTTCAGATCCCAAGGGGAATCAATCACTACTGATAGGGATCATTGGCTCAAAAGTCACTATTTTGTTCTATAGATCCGGCGAAATCCACTGTTTCATCAATCCAATTTGCTTTCGAGGAGCCAACAGGTTGAAAGCGCCAGAACTTCTGAAGAGTTGTCGCCCCAGGCCTGTCATCCGGGGATCTCCTTCTGCTCGTCCACTCGGGGATAGACTATTGATCTTACTCTCATGGTCAATCCGTTTCAAGCTTGAAGGCAAGTGGAGCGCAAAAGACAATCAAACCTGACCTGACTAATGGTCAATCCGCTACGCCCCATTGTTGTCAACGAAAAATCACCTTGCCTTAATAATATATGAATGATTGCGCATTGTCTTCCTCCAACAGGAAAGAGAGCAGCTGATTCTAGGGATGCCTATTTGTCCACATCAGAAGGGTTTAGAATCAGGTAATTGAGCTGAAAGAAGTCAATCTTCAAGAAAGGAAGCGGAAGCATCAAGCCTACCTACCGGAAAGAGTATATACATATTCCACTCCAGCAGGGCAATCCAGGGCAGGGGCTTTAGCGGGGGTTCCGACGAAGGGGGAATAAGACCACTGAGAGAGAAGGCGAAATCTCAAATGCTATAGCACCAGCCAGGGAAGAAGGAACAAGACCCCTATAGGAATTCATTAAGGCAGTGACGCCTTTGGAGGGAAAGACCCATGAATAGCTATAGTAGGAATTAATAGAATGAATGGTCCAATCGGCTGGCATTCATCAGTACATGGATCCCCCCTTGCGGCATTGGCTTGTTGTCTATAGCTTATGGTTTGTACCGGAAGTCAGTGAAGCAGGAGAGATAGATACAGGTTGTCTTTCTCGTCAAGAGCTGGTAGTTTGGGGTCTTCAGTGTACCCGTATAGTAAGGTGCTGGATCGAAAGGCTTCCTCTAATCCCTTGTCTTTACCCTTTTTTTGTCTGCCGAACGAAAATACAATACGGAGGTCATTAATCTAATCTCAAATCAATAGCTATATGCCCTTGCCCCCTACCATAGCCCTAAGGGATAGCCCTCTCATGTACGAGATAAGCAAGTAGTTCCGGTGAGGGTGAGAGAAAAAACGTACGAACCGCCTACTCGATAGCAGCTACTTTTGTCCATCCAAGCTCGGTGACTGAACTCGCTTTAGAGAAGACACCACCACTGCCGTCTTTCCTGAATAGGGAATTTGTTAAGAGAAGAGAGAGGCTGTTAAGTCGTTCTCTCTCTTGACTTTTGAGTCTGACTTTAGTCGACTGCTCTTATTGGTTACTAAATTAGATGCCGGCTCTCTCTAGTCAAGATCCATTCTATTCCTCAGACAAACTGAGATTATATAAGGAATGGAAAGGCCAACGCTTCAAAAGACAAAGCTGGTATTCGGTACTAGGGAATTGACTTAGGCTTACAGGTTCACTTCAATGACAGAGTAAGGCAAAAAGGCGTTAGCTTCACTCTCTAGACTGCTTTACACTTCGTGCCTTGGTAGCCATTCCCTACCGTACCGCTCACTCGACCACCCGGCCTCGTTCGTTTCGCTTGCTTTCAGTTGATGGTAGGCGCATGCTCTCTTTTTTTCATTCTTTAAACCAAAATAGATTAAAGTAGATTTGTTTAAACAAAGAAATGGAAATTCACCCCTTGTCCACTCTATCGTTCCGAAGTTTACCTCGCCTCCAAGGGTTGCCCGGCTTTCGCGAACCCATTTCGGTATTACACGGGAGTGCCCCTACCATGGTTTTAGCCACGGCAAGAGCCTTTATCTCACTGGCGTCGGCTCCTGGGACCGAAAAGCTACTCCGGAACGCCATCCTTTTCATAGTGAAAGACAAAGGTCTTGCAGATCCTCTCTGACGGCATTTCCAAATCACTCAAATCTACCCGAAACACCGGGAAGAATCGGGCAGAAAGTCGTACTAAAACATTGGAACTTGCCTCTTCTTAGTAGGGCGCTTAACCATCTAGGCTCTGCAAGACCTCTTCTCATTTGATCATTTGAAAAACCTAACATGCACGAGATTATCCAATAATGGATTGGGGTGAGAAAGTCAGCGGATGGAAAGCAATCGACTCATAAATCGAATTGGGCTGGAGGTCGCCTCAGAAAGTCATTTCATAAGTCAAGCTTTTTTTCTCGAAGACCAACTTCATCTTTTGTTTGCCTTTGTTAGTTAGCATCGAAGTCCGAAGTCTGCCTCCACGACTGGTTTAGCCTCTCCGCTCCTCTACTTAGGGAGAAAGACAGTCTAGCTTCATTTGTCATTCATTTCTTATGAGATTTTTTAGTCAATGTGTTAAGCCATTGCATAGTTCATGTTAGAACACGGAAGAGAAGGATCTGCAAGACCTTTTTTCGACCTGAGGGTCCGAAGGAGTTGTTTGAGACCTTTTGTTTTTGAAGAGAAGGAACCAACCGCATACAACTGGTAAGTGGCAGGGCAGGTTCAACCTGGGAAGAGAATAGATGTACAGCTAACGAACGAACAAGGTACGGGTACACAGGGATCGGCCTCTTTCTTAGGGACAACTGGTATCTCGTTCTTATCGTTCTTCTCTTAACATTCTCGTTCTTAACCTCCTAACCAAAGAATGGATGATGGATGTTTGATCCAGAATGGACTTTGAGAGTCAAGGTAAAGGCCCGTTAAAGGCTCACTCTTTCAGAGCCTTCCCTTCTTATATGTAGCTCTGGCAGCTATTGTTGCCAATGTTGCTGAAGGAAAGGGACAGCTCGGATGAGCTTCATGCAACTGGTAAGCGGATTCGTGTTAAATAACCCTTATTTCCATTCCACACCCAAGATTGATTATTATCATCGATTCGAACTCTTAAAGGCCAAACTAAATGGTCTATTAAATAGTTTGATTTATGACGATAAACTAGAAAATCACCTGTAGGGTTTGCTTTGAGAATATCTTTCTTTTTTTCACCCATCTTTTGGAGAGGAATAATGGAAAAACTCAATAATGAGATAGAATGGCAACATCCAAAGAGAGTATGATTTCTTATATAAAAGTCAATGTAATTGAAATTTTCCAGACTATTGATTTCGGGTAAATTGTCTTGATAAGCTTTACGAGTATACATACGTGTGACAAATTCACCTTCCGGAGTACACAAAACACTAGGATTTGAGGAAAATGATCTGCAAGACCTGAAGATTTATTGTAATAGGACTAGAAGGGAAAAATGAATTTGTATTAGTGATGTAAACTATCATATTATTTGGAATCTTATCTTTTCTTCTTTCCATACAACCAAATAATGTTGAGCTAAGCGCCCTTCCTCTTTCAAATCATCATGATGACTGTGTATAGGCAAGCGAATACAAATCTCATGCAATAAAGAAGAATTTCTCAGTTCAGAAGGGATATGGGAAGAAATGACAAGGAGAGGTGAATATATAGCAGAATCAATGGGAGATAATATTGAATTCATCTTACTTATTAGTTCTGAAATAGAAGATGATAAATCACAGACTTTTTCATAGATTAAATCATAATGAATATTAGCATTAGAAAGACAGCTTAAACTCTCTATATTTAAGACTTTATTCACATAGGATAGGAGTAGTATAATTAATATCCCCATATAACACAAATTATGGATTTGTCGGGGTATCTTTAAGAATAGAAGGTGAACTGCGATCCAATCCAATATGGGGTCCTTGAGATATTCGGCGGAATACTCATCAGGCCAACCATACCTATCAAGGTAGGAGCGAATTCGTTCTTCTGTAATATGTTGTTGCTCTATCTTCTTATGTTGTATATTCAACAAATATTCCTGATATGCGTTAGTTTGGTAAACATCTTTCTTAGGAGTTCAAAGATAGTTGGGACTGTGTAGCGCTGGCACTGACTTTTGGGTACGCCCCTCTGATCGCATTCCTTTGACCTCCTTTTATTCAATGGACGAGAGTTGTGTTTCAGGTGACGAAGTGGGGAAATCATCAATGCGGCTATAATAGAAAGTTGGTCTATCTGTTCGCCCAAGAGGGGTGGTTCAAATAACGATGCCTGAATGCTACTTTCGCCTAGTCGGTGAAGCTGCGTCCTCACCTCTTCTCTTGGTGGCATTTTCCTTGGCTTCCATCACAGAAGATGTCAGCAATCCTTCAGTCAATGGAATCAGTAGCTAAACTTACCCCTGCACGAAAGGAAAGTGGTTTTTTTTTATCTAATCGATAGAGCTCGTGGATCTGCTCATTCATAGCGTAGGGCTAGATCCTTTCCCGAGCCCGGAGTGTTATCCCTTTCCACTCCAGCAGCATTCCTGACTGCTTCCCAGTTGTGGCTGCGTGTCCTAATTGAAAATCACTCATCTCGGAATCGGAATTGGATCTTGTTTAGATTCTCTTTTGTCCACTTCATTGCCCTCAAAAGGCCTTTAAAGGAGGAATATGCCCTGCCTTTCCCGGACCGAGAAGTGATTGCATTGATGCCGGGAATACACACTCTCTCTTTGAAGGAATCCGCATGGAAGGCTCTCGACCGGGTAGAGAACTCATTAAATGACAAATCAAAGTACTAAGGTTCACCTTAGCGGCCTATCCTATCTTTCCCAAGAACTCGAATTCGACACTTTCTATATCGAAAAAAGGACTTGAGAAACTTCCTGTTAGGTAGGAAGGAGATTGCATTGACTATGTCTCCCGTTCTGATGCTTGCGTATTATCATACTTAAGAATAAGATTGTCTTCTTCTCGAAGCACCCACGCTTAGACCAGCTTGAAGAAAGCGGTCGCTTTAAGACATTCAATCGGAATCGGTAATCGGTGGTCAGTTATACAATACAGAATAAACTGGTAGTAACTCCAGCTTAATACCAGGACAGGATAAAGATCTATTTATGATCGAACTTCCTAAAGAGAAAGAGGTAGTCCGGCTGAGCTTCATTGACGAGGAAAAACAACTAAGCTCGAAGGCAGGAAAAGCATGAAGTAAGCTCAGTAAGCAGTAAACAATGAATGACAGACAGTCTGTCAGTAAGTACGCATTTAGCGATGGGATTGAGAATAGAGAGATAAGTGAACAGAAAGACTACACATAGAAGGAAAAGTCTCTTACTTACTTAGGCGAGGTAAGTAGTAGGATTGGAATGAAGCTACTCGGCGGCTAAGCAGCAGAGGCAGAGCACAACTGATTCGAACAATAGATGTATCGGTCAGAGAATTGTCTGGTATTGCAGCTGTGATTAACGTTCTTAGCTAACCAGTCAAGGTGGGAACCAGATGTCGACTAAAGGAGTTGGATTATTGATGGCCTGGTTCAAGCTTTCCTTTTGGGAAAACAGAGCCTTGAGAATGTCGAAAGTGGTTGGTTCAGGCGGAACCGGGACTGATTCATCTGAGCGTACTGGAATCTGCTTCAGGAAGTGCAGTTGAAGTAGAGTCGGTAAGCCCAGTTTTTGATGAATTTTATCCCCGCAGAAGAGTAATATCGGCGTTTACGCTTTGTTTAAGCAGCTTTTAATGCGCTTTCATAGGCCACGTTGACTAGGTTGATCTTCAGAGGTTCTTCCCCCACTTCTTACTAGCAGCTCTGCCCGAGAACAACCTATGATTTTGTCACAACAAACCACGAAGAGTCGAAAGCAGCACCTTTGGATAGGAATGGGAAGAAAGCCCTTGGCTCTTCGAGACCTCATGGAGTTCTACTACTCTATATTCTGACTCACTGCACACTTTCTATATCTTTGTTCTAAGAAGATTGACCTCACCCTACTCTTTGATTTTCGCTCAAGCTCCCGTCGAACTAGACAATTCCTCTAGGGCTCCGACACTGCTACTTAAGAAGGTCCCGGGGACAAAATAGAAATCTCTCCTACGTTAGACCTAATATGTGGAAGTATCGACGTCATTTTCATAGAGTCATTCGGTCTGAATGCTACATGAAGAACATAAGCCAGATGATGGAACAGAAACAGAGGAAGACCTAGGAACAAGGTGAGTGATTCAGCAGATTTGGATTCCTATATATCCACTCATGTAGTACTTTCTTTCATTATACGAGATATAAGATCCATCTGATATCATCATATACACCCAGAAAGCCGTATGCTTTGGAAGAAGCTTGTACAGTTTGGGAAGAGGTTTTGAATAGGGGATGTCTTTGAATCTCTGTCCTACTGCAACTCCTAATTCCACTGCACGCGTCGGTCTTTCCAACTCGACATGTGATCCCAACCTCCTCATTACGATTCGAGTCGGGCAATGGAATGAAACCTTCGTCTATAAGATCCTAGGTTCACGAATCCGAACAAATCAAACTGACTTACTGTCCTCGGAGACATTTCAGAGGTCTTTGGTACAGTTCAATCAGCCCTTTTTGATGAACCTACCTTTGCTTAGTAAGAAGTTGGTGAAGGCGGACCGAAACTATGCCATTCAAGAAGCGACTGATCGATGGAAAGCTTCAAAGAGCACCATTGGATATAAAAAATCTCCTATATCCGTAGGGTCAAGGGCGTTAGCGAGAGCGTCTCTGAACCTGTTTTCCTCTTCGTTCCTGTACTTTCTTTTTCCATGAGAGTAAGGCACCAGGTATAGTTAGTAAGCCAAGTGCAAGTGTCAAGCAAGCTCTATCGCAAGCAAGGTTTGGATACATATTTGGTTTTGTAAGGTGCGACAACCACTTCCAATAGTTTCGCTATAGCGACTACGTTTCCTGAGTTCGGCTGCTTTCCACTATTTGAACTTGGCTGCGCTCCTAGGTGTGTTATATTGATGGTTTTCCGGGCTTTGCGGAAACATCATGTTAACGGCCAGCGGGCTTAAAAGCTAAGAAATAGCCAAAGATATGAGACACGGGAAGATGGGTGATATGATATTTCCCAGATGTAAACAAAGAGCTCGGAAAAGCCCATGAATAACAGCCTTAGGAAAGAATCATAGGCCCCTTCGTTACCGGTTTGGATAGAAAACGGACTCTTAGTTTACCCCTGGTATCGTTAGCAGTAAGTCCTGAATCACCTATTTAGATTTAGGTCCTTCCTTCTAGCCCTGGGAAGTTCCACGTAATCCTTAAATCAAGAAAGATTCTATTAACAGGTAACCGTTAAGCCAAAATAGTGGGCCTTGTCCTGCAGAGAGTTCGTCCCCTGTAGGTCAGCGTATTCTTCCGACACTCTTCTTCTTATAGTTGATGTGATGGAAGCTAGGGTCATTCGGCTATAGCAACTAAACAAGCAGCTCAGCAAGCGGTTGAATAAATAAGATCATTGCTTGAAGAGTTCAATTGCTACAACAACTCGAAAGGCCTTTGACTGACTTACCTTACCAATTACTCAATGCCGGACCTGAATGTGAATGGCGAATGCCTTCAAGCAAGGAGTAGCGGTAATCTTGTCAATTCTATAGCTCCTATAGGGACGTAAGCAAGGTCATAAAGTAACTAGGTAGCTCTCACAGTACGTAAGGTGACTTCGTTCCTTCTCTTCTCCCTAGAGTCCCCTGCGAAAGGAGAAAGAATTGAAGAGTTAATCGGTAGAAGGAAAGCATTTTGATTTCGCCTCTTTGGCAATCTTCTTTTTAGGTACCGTCAAGCCTATCTCGTCTGGAACTCTCCCCTTAACAATTGAGGCACTTCCTCCTGAGAGTTAGGATCACGGCTTCGCTCTAGCTCCAAGTATTCAACTCCGTAACCTATCAGTCAAAGTTTCCCCAGATTGCTACCTTTTTTCCCATTGGAAGAGTTGCACTTTTTGAAATGGACGTCTTAACAGAGCCTTATCTAAAGACTTTCTCTACGTATCGTAACTATGCAACTTTTGAACCGGAGCTGGGACTGGTGCACTCTGCTTAGCTTCATTAGCCTGCTCTTGGTGGGTGGGATCTTGATGGGCCACTTTTATGGCTTTGTGGGCTTTGGATTAACCCGTTGTGGAAGACTGCTTGATGCTTGGGTGATGGTTTGCTCGTCATGAGCTGCCCTAAGCCCGGAAGTGACGTCTTTCAGACCCTTCCGAAAAGAGCTGAAGTGGCCATGTTTGCAGCGCTTATGCCTGCAACGGTTGCGTATACGACATCTCATTCGGCGTGGGGATCAGTCCTTTGGTTCAATGTAGGCTATCTTTCTAAAGAGTGGTTTTGATACCCTTGCTTGACTGTGAGGGAATCCTCAGTACGTCATTTCACCAACCCGCACTGAAAGGGGTAAGCGGTACTCTCTTTCGAAATAAGCCCTCCGTCAAGCTGGGGGAAGGGAGGAGTCTTTATTTATTACTAGTTAGATTGCTAGTATTCCCTTGCTTGTGGGAAGAGTTCATAGTTACAGTGCTACTTTCTAGGCCAGCTTCCAGTGAAAGTTGCCAGCCTTTCATCTTTAGTTTGAAGCTAAGTGAGCTAATACGATCTCGAACCAGCCACTTCTTCCCCCAGGGGCTGTCTACCCTCTGTTATACTTAGACTTGGACCCACTCTCTTGCTTTGCTTTACGTTAGTGGGTTAGAAACTGGCTTTGCCTTCCACCACCTTGCTCCCATGACGATTAGAAAGGGAACGAAGCCATAGTGAGAGCGCTCTCATTTCATTAAGCAATGAAGCCTTACAGATGAAGATGAGATGGAGAAGGAAGAAGAGAGACCCACCCTTTCTTTCTATACAGTTACGTGGACCACAAAGATTTCAGAATGGTGGGGAACCCTTCCAGCCTTAGGGCTTAACAACGCTTTCCTCACCACAGCCAGACAACCCAAGCAAAGATACGACCTCTTTCTGTTGGGAAAGAGCAAAGGCGAACTCCATGGCTTCGTTCTATCAGCAGAAAAAAGCTCTTTGAAGGCCCTTTCTTTCCCTCAGATGACCTGAGTGCTTGACGTCCTTTTTCTACTAAGGAATAGGGACACTTAGCATGCTTTGACTACAGCGGATAAAGGCTTTAGAGACAAAGTTCCATTGACTATCTCAATCCGTCGATAAGAGCTAAGAATGAACAACAACCGGGGACCCCTTTCGTATATTCGTATATTATAGGGATCACCGGATCAAAGTCCCTAGCTATCTTCCAAACAGATCTCCTTTTTGCATTGCCTTTTCGATAGCACAAGTCAAGGTCTGGTGCACATAACTGCTGCCATCTACACTTGGAGAAAGGGACCGGAAAGAGCCTATTCGAGAACAGTAAGAGCAGACAATGAATGTGCTTGCGTCCTCTTCTTTGACTATTATACCTGCCCATGGAACTGTGCACAACCGATTTGTAACAAGCAAGAAGAGCGGATACGTCGTTCTTTCTCTTTCAAAGAGCGCTCATCCCCCGATGGCTAATGTAAGGAACTATTAAAGCATTTCAACAGGCCTGTACAGATAAATGTATCTTTAACCACTTTATAGCCTTGGCAGATTTGCTTTCTTTCCCGCTTTCGACTGGGTTCAAAAGGACGATGGAAGCGAAAAGGTGCAATCACACCGAAAAAGCCGGAATCGGTGTATTGCCTGGGGATGATAGCCTTGTTGATTGCAAGTGCTATCTTAGATCCAGGTCGGTTTAGTAAGACATTTGTTCAAGAGAAGGCAGTTTTAAGCAAGGAGACTCATCGAAGAAAGGGTTGTTACTATTATTGACTCGAAAGACGGATGAAATCGATTCTCATAGCCTATCCCTTGTCTTGTCTCCTGCCTACGTTCCAACCAGTAGTAAGCAGCTAACCTTCCTGCCCGTCCGGGGTTCTCTCTGCTCGGTTCCGCAATCAATCCCAGATCCATCCATTTGAGGGAGGTCAAATTCCGCGCTCTTCTAATTGCTTAGATAGAAGGGTTCACAAATCGTATACTTGAACGATGCCCTCTATCGGCGATAGTTCGACGGACTACTTTTGCGATGTCTGTCACATGAAGAAGCTCAGCAAGCCTTGCAAGAAGTACATGCTTTACTAATGCATAGTAATAGTGGTTTGCTGGGTTGGTTTTGCTCTCTACCTTCTCACGGGGATGGAAACAAGAGAGGTCAACTGGAGTGGAAGCCAAACGAAACGACGGGGCCGACAATCTGTGATCGACCCGAATCACCCTTACCTTGCAAAAGTATCGAAGCGATCGGGGAAAGGGGCTTGCCCGGACCGAGCTAGTGCTTTCACGGTCTTCTATTCCTGCTTCAGTGAATGACACAAAGGGAAAAGGGTTGGTATTCTCATCCATCAAGCGGTGCAACAGCAAGCACTCAGCAAGTTCAGTGATCATAGGATGATCAAACCATTAGCTATTCATCATCCCAGTTGTAGCCATTGCACCTTATATCAATATCATACTAAATAAAAAGAGTTTCAACCATCTAACAATATTGGTTCACCCGATCCTGTGTGATATGATATGGTTTGTGTGCCACGCATTCAATATGATATATCCACTTATCAGAAAAGAGTGTCTTTCTTATTACTAGCTTTATTGCATGAGACCACCACTTGGAACCGATTGAGATGGATATTCCTCCCGTTGATGAGGATGAGGTTAATATTCGGAAAGGCTTTTGAACCTATCAGATTAACCTAAGAAAGGTTGCAAATGGATCGAAATGGAGAGCAGATGAATTGAATCGCGGTGCTCGACTTCTAGCCCTTGCTTACTCTAAGATAGAAGGCATCGATTCTCTTTGCACAGGCACTTCAAGTGGCTCACAACTATTCGAGTTCTTGGAGTGACAGCTTTTTATACTATATTACTTTTCAACTTCATTGATCTGAAAGAAGTGACAGAATCAAGCTACGGGCATATACCCCCGCCCCGGGGGAACAAGTGCCACCTCAACAGCTATATTCTAAATCGTTAAGCCTCGCAACCCTTTCCTTACTTGATTCTTTTAGTGTTTAGTGAAAACGTGAGCCGAGGCTCTGCTCTCTTCTGGGTCTAGGTATGTGATAAAGGTTCTCAAAAGGGCATGATTTTTAGTATAGTAACATCATCTGCCCCTCCTTGAGAGTCTGTCTTTACTAGCCAGTCTCCTCAAGGCTTGGTCCAAGCGGAAGAAGGGCAGTGCTATTGAATCGAGATGCGAGATGCTAGTTTATCGAAAACTCTTTGACAGTATTATTACAGTGAACTTTAAGCAATAGCCAAGGGGTCTTTTTTAAAAGACCTCTGATTCTTCTTCCATGAGCATTGGGTTCTCATTTATCTTATGTAAGGCTCTTCAAGACCTGGCTACCAGAATCGGATTCCCCGCGTCCCAAACAGGACGATTGGATCGGACTTCGTCCAGTGCATCAGTAGTATCAATGGACCTCTCCACACCCATTGGGCTATCGTAACCAAATTCTCCTCTTGCTTGTCAACGAAGGTTGGATCTCTCATCTGAGTCAAGAGCCTGCGCTCTCATTTCTTGTGGCTGGTATCTATTTGTAGATAGTTCCCCAGCTGCTCCTTGCCACTTTTGTTCTTTAACCAATTCCAAGGCCTCTTCCCACTCTCTATCCAGATCATCGTCTCTCTATGGTTCAGAAGAGGACGACTGTTGATCAGCATCCCGATTGAATAGATTAAGTAGAGACCCGGGGCTATTCTCATTGGCAACAATGCTTGGGCCGACATGGTCACTTGGAAGCTCTGCTAGGACTCCTTCACGTTCAGCTGGAAAAGGGGCGTCTTCTGTAGTCTCCCGGGCTGAAGCTTTCGTACTTAGTCGTGTGGAAGCAACTTCTCCATCTGTTAGGCCACCTAGTAGTTCTTCTCCATCTTCAGAGGTCTCTCCGCTTGCGCCTGTATCGCCGTCTGAGTCTGACCCCCTATCTGCACCCGAAGAGGTTGGGCTTGTCACTAGTGGATTGGAAATAGCTATTGGTTCTGAGCTATCTTAGTCTGGCCCTGAGTGCCCGACTGATTCATTTCCCCATTCGCCTACTAGTTCGGCAGTAGGCTGTACTTTGTCTTCTTGATCTTCTTTTTTGTTGCTTAGCCTCTGCTTCTTTCATTGCTCTGTTTAAGATAGACCAGGGACTGATTTGTAGACAACTTAGCAGTTCCTCCCTCTCGTCTTGGCTCTCTACCTCTATTTCCTGTTCGGGTTTACCTCAGTCCGGTTGTACATCATCAGTCTCTGGGTAGCGAGGATTATACTGGTCAGTTTCAGTCGGAAGTTATTCAACTAGACCTCTCTCTTCATCCCTCCAGTCATCTCCAGGTCTTCTGGACCCAAAGGCACGATCTGTCGGTTGCTGCCAGCAAGGACTCTCTTCATTAGACTGCCTACCTGTCCAGGCAGGACGATCGGATTTCTCTTCTGATTGAGCAGCTGTATGTACATCAACAGAAGCCTCTCGTTGAGTTGGAGCTGGAGCCTTTGCGGCAGTGTTTGTAGACCACCAGTCCTCTGTTTGAGGAGTGGCTGGCTGATCAGCTTGTAGACCCGGAGTCAGTTGTTTCGCTGAAACCACTTCTTCATTCATCGCCTGTGCACTTTGAATCTGACGTTTAGCTGGAACTGGAGCCCTTGGTATTGTATTGCCTTTTTCTCTTCTTCTTTCTGCCAAACTTGAGTCTTATCCCTCTCTCGCTGAGCTTGAGCCTTGGTGTCGGTCCCTAGATCTTGAATCCGAACTCTCCCCTCCTGTACATTTCGACTCTCCTCCCCTTCTTTGTACGATTGCATTAAACATCTCCTATTGTCGAGGGATTTATCTAAACCTCTCCTTGGGTCGACTACGCTCTTGACATTCCTTAGCACAAAGCCTCATCTTCTGTAGAGTCGTCCTCTAGCTGCCATTCCAGTAGATGCAAGAGAAGACAAATCTACAATCAACTAAGAAGAGCTTGTGTTAAACATTTAACTACGTTCACTTACCTTTCTGATCGATCATGGAAATCATACTCAAAACACGGTGTTTACGCGGCTGATTGACCTATCTTTCTATTCGATTCCCAGCTATCCTACTCTAAGATATATGTTTCAAAAGTGGGATCAAATCGGGTTTCATCTCAAAATCGCGGGAAATTCAACTTGTAAGCGCACATATCCTTACTATACAAATTCTTCCGTTTTGTATGCAAAGCAAGAACAAAACAAGGAATGACAAAATCACAGAATATGAGGATATGGGGAAGGAACTGTAACGGAAAGCCGGTGATGACTGAGACAGCCTTCTATACAAGACAATTCTTAGACCGGAAGATATAGAAGGATTGGAAATTAGGGAAGAAGTGTCTAAGGCAAGAATTAGTTGCATTCGGGCCTCTAAAGCAAGATGAAAGTGTCCTGCTGGATAAGAAGACCTAAAAGACCAGTCAAGGGAATCCACCTTTCAACTGCCAAGCATGGGAACTGACTTATGAATCTCACCTTTCTTTTTTAGAATATTTTCATAAAGGTGAGAACTCGTCTTGCAGAGCCTTGCGATTCTTTCTGTGCGCCGGGGATAAAAAAAACCTATAGGCGAGGTCTCAAACCTAAACCTATTTACCCAGAAAGACAATAGTAAACTGGGACTGGCTTTGCCTTCCCTATGCTAGCTTTCGTGCTCCCCTTTCCATGCAAAGTCTTTTAATTAATAAGAATCTGAAAGAAAGGGAATCCTATCTATAGCCTTAAGCTTAAGTTCATTAATGCTTCTTCCAAGCAATCCAATCAGCTAAAGCCAAAATGCGATGGTAATGCCAGACTTCCCTAATCTATGCTTTCCTAAAGCGAAATCTGACTTATCATCTTGCCTCGGGTCTATGAACCAGACTTCGGGTCTAAGAAGGGCTGCTAACGAGGCAAAAATCAAGGGGTCGTAGAAATGGTCAATAGCCTCAGAAAGAGGAAGAAATAGGTCAAATCAAGGCCGTACCTTCGCTTCCGATCCTTCGCTTTGGCGGCTACGATGAAAGCATTGGCCCGAGGAATCTAGATCCGAATCCGAGATTTTGTTCTTCACTCCTCACCTCCTAACCAGCAATCAGACATTGGAAAGAGAAGTACAGAAGATCTGCCTGCCACTGGTTTGAAAGCGAAAGGCAGGAGACGATAAGTGGGACGCGAGAGTAAGTGATACGTAGTCTTGCTTCCTTGATGCTGAATGATTCTTAATGGGCAAGCTCGACTGAGACGAGCAGAGTCAGGTTTTTGCCTCGGAGTACACATATGAAAGGAAGGAGAGCGAAAAAGAGACAATTCATGGGGTCGTGTGGACTATTTTATCCTCTCGGAGGTACAAAACATATGATATAAGTAATGACACCAAGGAGAGGAGTCAACCCATTTCTGATTCCAGCCTAGAAGACTAGTCAAAGGAAGGATCCATAATGTTATATATTTCAGGAGCTAGATTAGTTGCCGATAAACAAGTAAGAATTGCCTCAACAACAATTTGTGGAATTGGACTTAAAAAAGCCATTCAGGTTCGTTATCGATTAGGTATCAGTGGGAACATAAAGATAAAAGAATTAACTAAGTATCAGATCGACCAAATTGAACAAATGATAGGTCAAGATCATGTTGTTCATTGGGAATTGAAGAGGGGAGAACGAGCAGACATCGAACGATTCA